CAATGATAGAATTTCGATTTTGTTTACAGAATCGCATAAAATTTTATCTAACTCCATATATGTGTATATGGAATATATGAAATACATATGAGCGACAGATCCAATTGGAACGAAATTCGAAATTGAGCAATTTTACTTAACTGAGTTAGACTTATGGAGTTTCGTATAGAATAGCAAACCAAAAAGGGATTCCATTTCGACTATTATTATGATATTAATATTCCAATACGATTGGATAACAGATACCGGTAAAATAACTAGATTCGGGATTTGATCTGTTCGATGAGCTAAAGTAAAGACCTAATCATCAGAAACAATCAATATAATCAATAGAAAGTTGATTTTTTTAGCATGTAGTTTTTTTTGTGACTTGAATTGTTAAGCTCAAAGCAAAATAGTTTGCATAGAAGAGATAGATTTTTATCTATTTTTGGTAGTAGAGTTCACATAATACGATTTAAGCGCATAATAAGAACATAAGATAAAGAAGGCCTTTTTTAACCCTATACGGATATATATAGCTATCTATATGTGTCTCTCTTTTTATATTGCAGTTCTATCTATTCTGGACATCACATGTCATGCCCTATCAAAAGTTCTATTTTCTCTCAGAATTATGGACAGATCAGATATTCGATTAGTTATCTGTGTAAGAATTTACAGTCTGGGGTTTACATATATTCCTAATTGTTGTTATAATTGAAATTGAGAAGGATTTTTTTTATTGAAAAGAATCAATACTGATTCCTTACTTACATATCAATTTCAATTTTCTGCTATCCCTAGCATTAGAGAAATACAATTGGAGATTCAAATCCAAGAATTGTTTATGAATTCACATTCAATAGTTAATGGTTCCAATTTGTCTCCTTTTGTGAATGAAAATTGACATTTGGTTTTTTATTTCGGGGAAGACATTTCCATATTTTATGGTTTAAGTTTAGATAGTATATGTTTTAAGATACTATAAAAATTAATCGAAAAGATAGATCCAATCCAAATCAAAAACAAGGAAGGATTTCTTTTATTTCTATTTCATTTAAATTCATTTTTCATTTAAATTCATTTAAAGGGATTAAGATTCAAAAAATGGGATTTAAAGATGTTTCAAGATGCAAGTAAAAAGGGAAAGGGAATATTTTCGTCTCTTTTTTTTAGCACTTTGGCGACATGGCCGAGCGGTAAGGCGGGGGACTGCAAATCCTTTTTCCCCGGTTCAAATCCGGGTGTCGCCTGATTAACAAAAGACGCAAAATACCTATTATCTTATGTTTTGTTGATATAATTTGTCAAATTTGTCCACAACAGAAGAAGTCGGAGGAAAAGGACTCTTGATACTCCCTTGATTCTAAACATCTGAGGGTTCTGTTTTCTAGAGTACTGTAAATTCTTTAGGAGTCAAGGAAAGTTTATAGTAATGAAAGGAAATCCGTAAATCTTGATATAATAGTCCGCCCAATACTTACTACTAATGTATAGGGACTGTTTCTTGATTGAATGGCGGGATAGAAAATCGAATTAGTAGTTGTGGAAAGCGCGGAAGATACTTTGTATACAAATTCATAAAAATTCTTGAGTACTTAGGAATTTAATCAATCTAATATCGATTGAATAGATAATTGGATTTTACTTATACATATCTATTCTATTTTTTTACATACATTTTGACTTTTCTATTTTTATATAACGTACAAAAAGAAATTCTTTCTTTTTGGTTTAGGTAATTCCTAGTCAAGAATGGAGTAGGTTGTCTTCAAATTGTTTTCCAGAGAAAATCGAGAAACGTTAAGGATTAGATCAAATAGAAAGGGCTATGTAAAAAAAAACGAAATAGGAGTATGTAATAGATAACGATCCATTTTGATTCTAGACTTTTCGATTTTTTACTTAATGAAGAACAACAAAATAAAGACTAGGTCTTATTAATCTTATATCTTAGTCTTATTAATCTTCTATCTTAGTAAGATTTTATTAACACTTCCAACTTCCCAGGGTTTTGCCCTTATTTTGTTTTTCTTTGTCCTTGTGTTTAATCTTTTCTAATTCTACTAGCAATCCTATAAGAATTTCTTGCAATATAGAAGAATTTCTTCTAATTAATTCTATTTCTTGAATTCTTTCATCAATGGTATTGGGCAAAATCAAATCCCTTTTTTGACTCTGTGCCGGCGATTCTATTATTATTAGTATTAGTGAAGAATAATGGAAAATTGATTTCATATTCATATAGATAGGAGACATAATTCACATGGATATAGTAAGTCTCGCTTGGGCTGCTTTAATGGTAGTCTTTACATTTTCTCTTTCACTAGTAGTATGGGGAAGAAGTGGACTCTAAGGATACTATTAATTTAATTGAGTTCAGAAATAAAACTGTACCGATTCTTTTAGAGATCGTTCTGCAAAGACTTTTTTAATTTAACTATTGAAATTGAATTCAAATTCAATTGAATTAAAAGAATCTTCATTATATTCGATTATATTCGGGTGGAGTAATGTATTCTATGAATAATATATTAATAATATATGAATAATACCCTTTTAATCTAAGATATCTTATCTTCTTCGACAAGTCACATATTGCGCACTTAGTGCTTAGTTTAGTATTTGTTTTATTATTTTAAATTTTATTTTAGAAATTGGATTTATGCTATATTTTATTGACTTGACTCATTTCATATCATGATTCAAATCTTTAAAAGATTAAAAAATCTGTGAGGTTTACTTTACTAATCTTTTTCCTCGACACCGGAAAAGGTTTTTATAGAATTCTTTTCCTTGGATGATCTGTTAACTGCTCAATCAATTACTTCTGTCTTCTTCTTCAAAATTCAAAATGGTAAAAAAAGTTTTCTTGATTTTCTTTTTTTAATATATATGTTCTTTTATTTATATGTTTATATGCCCAGACTCTTTTTTTTCCTTTTCATTTATTTTATTCTTTCGTTAAATGCGATTCCGTAATTTCTATTGAAAATAATCAGAAATCTAGGAATTCGAATTGTAAGAGTAAGAGTTGTTTTTCGACTATTTCAGATTAATTGGAATCAACACAAATGAAGAAAAAAGAAATAGAATTGGGGCTTTATGTACATTACATAGAGATAATTGATTTCTAGATATATGAATATGGATATAAAGATGATATTCTAGATTGATCTACATTAAGTATATTTTTATTTAAGTATATATTTGTATATAGTACAACTGTATACACTAGAATAACAAAAATAGATAGTATGGTAGAAAGAAAACTTTTCTTTCTACCATACTATCTGATCTTATAGAATACTGCTGATTCTAGTCCGCTCATTTCATCTAAAACGGCGAAATTGGAATCCTTTTCATTTTCTAATCGCCGATATTAATAAGAACTAAGAAGTCAAGTTTCATTCAAATTAATCACTTTGACTGACAGTTTTTACGTATATTATAAGTAAAAAGGCAGTAGGAACAAGAATGAACAGCGCAGTAGCAATAAATGCGAGAATATTTACTTCCATAGTCTCACTCTTTCGTTTTTCTTTACTTTGCAATAACTCGGGATTTAATCCCATAGAGATGATAAATCTTTCGCCTCTAAATTCAATGATATGAATTCCATCTCGATGATATCGAATCGAATCAATATCATGAATAACAATATCGGAGCTATCAAATCGATTTATCGTTGAGAATTGAATAGTATAACATAGAAAGATCGTTTATCCATACCGAATCCAAAAATGGATTCCTGGTATAATCGAGAATTTTTTTTTTACTTTATTTTTCATTCTTTTCCATTCTTTTTTTTCTATAAAATTCTCGCCTTCCTTAGTACAATCCATTTGTCGAAGTCTCATCTAACCGTGTTTTTTTATTTTGAGACTTAGACTCGTTATAAACAAACCCAAACAAAGAAACAATAGAAGCAAAATGGAGAAAGGGGAATTAAGTTCTAAACTCTTTGTTAATGATCTAATCTTATTGTAAGTAAAACAAAAAAAAAAGTGTGATAAAGACAAGGGCAAGTACAGTATAAAAAAGATCGAATATTCTACCAAATTCCATTTTATTTGTATCGTATAAATACAAATTCGATTTGTGTATGGACTGCCACGAAAGATATGGTACTCGATTCGATTTCATTACACGAATCGGTAGAAATCAAAAAAGTCAAACTCAGTATGGTATCTCTTGGAATCCTGAATATAATGTTATCTATGATTGCACTAATCCATATATGTCTTTATCAATCGGTACTAGTTGAAGAACTGAAAATTCCCATATTTCTATTTGCTTTGATGAGAACTGAAAAACGAAAATAAATATGAAAATAAATAGAAAAAAAGAAATAGAAATAAGAATAGAAATAATCAAAAATAAGAAAAAAGAAAAAGAAAGAAATGGAAATAAGGTTCCCTTTTGAAATGAAATTATACTATTTGTCCTCGTTTGACAGAAAATGGAGAGAGAATTTGATATATATATATATTTTAGTAAATTATTGAATTTTGATCTGTCGGGACTGACGGGGCTCGAACCCGCAGCTTCCGCCTTGACAGGGCGGTGCTCTGACCAATTGAACTACAATCCCAGAGAAATGAAATAAAGTATAGAGCATACATATTCTTATGATTTCATTCAAACCCTTTCTAGTTAGATTTTAGATTGGAATTGCCACGTTGTAACAGAGACGTGAGTTTTCTATTGCTAAACACATGGATATAAACTTTAGCGATAACGACACGGATTACTACTCATTTTTTCATTATGTCAAATCCAAATCGATTGATAATCAATCTTTCAATGAAAAAAGAGTCTTTTTTTCTTTACATTTCTCTTTTTCTTAGACTTTATACTTACAAATCCTGATATGAATCTGGATCAAGAGCAAGATCCGAATTTGTGGAAAAAAAAAAATAGAGCAAATCAAATAAATAATAAATAACAGGTAAAAATATATCAGAAATTTTGACTTTTGTCCGCTTTTGTACGTATCAAGCATTTCAAGAGAACAAAGGGGTTATACCATTTCGTGGTGGATCAGTGAATTATTGGGCCGAGCTGGATTTGAACCAGCGTAGACATATTGCCAACGAATTTACAGTCCGTCCCCATTAACCGCTCGGGCATCGACCCAGGAAGAATCAACTCCAGACTTATTATATTAACTTAATATATTTTAATATATTTTATTTATATTAACTTAATATATTTTATATTAAAAATCCATGATCAACTTCCTTTCGTAACACCCTACCCCCAGGGGAAGTCGAATCCCCGCTGCCTCCTTGAAAGAGAGATGTCCTGAACCACTAGACGATGGGGGCACAGTTGCCCGACCGTCAGCATATTATGCTCATAGTATGAACAGTTTTTTGAAATTGTCAATATAACGAAATAGTCTAATTAGATTTGAAAGATCTTTCCGTCTTTCATGATTATTTTTGATTCGTCATTTATATCCATGAATTATTCATTCTAATATCAATTGGAATTTTTATTATTTTTTTTTTTTATTAATTATTTTTTTTTTTACTAATTATTTTGTTTTTATTTGAATTTAAAAAATATTTTTAAATATTTAAAATAATATATAAAATAATATATAAATATAATAAAATATAATAAAAAAAAAATAATAAAATAGATAAAATAATAGAAATCGAAGAAATAGAATAGAAGAATAGAAATAATACGAAAGATTCTTTCCTTTCAAGGAATGGAATGATTGATTTCCCAGCAAGCCGTAAAGGAGGGTTAAACCCCACTTCTTCCGCTTTCCTTTCATTCATTGATTACCTCATTGGTAAGTAAGGGGGATGGGCATATCTCTATCGCCGACTATATTAATAATATATATATACTTATTAATTTGAATTTAATTAATAATAAATATATTTACTTTACATAGATTTGATTTATAATCTAGTTCCCTAGATATATGTTGTCCGCATAGTGGCTCATTCCTGAATTGGATCAAATGGGCCCTTTTAACTCAGTGGTAGAGTAACGCCATGGTAAGGCGTAAGTCATCGGTTCAAATCCGATAAAGGGCTTTGGCCTTTTTTTTTCAAAAAAACTCCAGCGGTAGTATTTTTATTTGATTTGAAAGGACAATAGAGATGTTGTTGATATTTGTAATAAAAAGAAAAATAAACAAAAAACTCTAATAATTCATTCTACAATTTCTATATTATTATATAATTTGAGAATGAATTTTAGTAATTTTAGTATAAGAATTATAGTTATAAAGTTGAAGATTTGTTTATTATATTATACTGAGATTATATTATACTGAGATAAGCTGGTTCTTAAATTGCGAAAATGAAATTAACCGTAAAGTTTAGATTAGAAATCAACAAAAGAAAAAGTAAGTGGACCTAACCCATTGAATCATAACTCTATTTACTATTATGAATATTAAAATTCGATATAATGAAATTGGAACAGTAGATCCGCTATCCGCTTTTTCTTTAATTTTCATATTTTTTTTATTAGACTCTGAAAAAATTTGTCGATATTTCTGATTCAATTTTCTTGTTTTTGTCCCTAGTTATTCTATAGGAATAAATAGGAATAAATCACTATTCCCTTCTTCCGCAGAAAAGTTTTTTTGAAGTGACAACATAAGACATATAAGAAAGATTTAAAATATCTTTCTTTAATTCCAGACCAAAAGATCCATTTTATATTGATAGTTTTATACGTATATAAGATTTATCTTTTATGTATAAATAGATAATCAAATTTATATATCTATCAGATAATGGTTTCATGGACCAAGTCTTTCCATATCGATGCATACACAATATTTTTATTACACCAAGACAATATAATGCAGAATAACTAAAAAAAAATTTCATGGAAAGTTTCCTATTATTATTTAATATTGCATTGAATTAAATAAGAGGAAATCTCCTTTTTCTTTTCTGACAGATAAAAAGTAAATAGAATAAAATATTTGAAGTGTCTTTCTTGCTTTGACCTGTGAAAAGACATATTCTGGGGTTTTAGTTCATATTCTATTCATCTGAAGGCAAAAGAAATAGAATAATAAAGGAAAATCTAATAAAGAAAAAAATAAATAAAATGAAAGAATAAAGATAAAAAATAAGAAATAAAATTAATTAAAATGAATATTGTAGTCGTTTACTGCATTTGGTTCATGATTTTATCTAAATCGAATTATTAACGGATAAAGAATTTTTTTTTAATCTTCGAAACCCATTCTAAATTAGAAGGGACAATGTACGAGAAATCAAATCATACATAAATGATAGAAGCTTGTAGGGCCCTGAAAATACTATGAGGTGCTCGGAAATGGTTGAAGTAGTTGAATAGGAGGATTGCTATGACTATAGCCCTTGGTAAATTTACCAAAGATGAAAGTGATTTATTTGATATTATGGATGACTGGTTACGTAGGGACCGTTTCGTTTTTGTAGGTTGGTCCGGTCTATTGCTTTTTCCTTGTGCATATTTCGCTTTAGGAGGCTGGTTCACAGGTACAACTTT